TGTTATCAAAGGATTTCCTTCGATTATTTCCAGTATGGAATGAGTCAATCATCCACTTTGGTATCTTATTGAACAAAATGAACAAAAATGGTGATATTCTTCCTCCATGGATCAATAATTTCGATTTTTGGGAAGTATCATGATCATCCAATAACAATAAGAAGGGTTTCAATTTTTTCAAATGAACGATTTGAAGACCTATTGATTCTAACAACTGATTGCAGAGTTGATCATTCGGACCTTTCAATTCATAGATGTGGATCTCGGACCTATGAATGGGGATATTCCCAAAACTCACAAAGAAAAAAGGAAGTGGGTTAGACACGAAGAGAATCAACTTGGATAAAAAAAGAAGTGACTTAGACAAATCTTTTTTGTCGATAACTCCAGACCAATCAATATTCGATTGATTAATACGTAAGTGATCGAACACTACTTGAAAACGGCTCTTCTGCTCAGAAACGAAATGTTCCAAATGTTCCTGAAAATTATTGCTCCCATTGGACCATTTGTATCTATATGCATTAGGATCCCGATTCATGGATCTCTCAGTTCGAGAAATAAAAAGAAGAGGATCGAACCATTTCTTCTGACTCTTTTTCAAATTTGATAAATGTTGGTTGATCGTATATTTCATTATAGTTCTATGATTCATACTATCATTTCCTATTTGATCCCTTTTAATTCCATATTCGAAGTTGTGATCGGATCTATTCATTAAAAAGAATCGATTCAATACATTTCTTATGTACCCATAGGTGCTATATTGGATTTGAATCAGATTTCGGATCAATATAGATTGATTGACTGCCTCCATTATGTTGTTGCTATCAAATACCACTCTTTTTGTGTTTGGATCTTCCAAATCATTCCCACAGGAGATCCGGACCCATTTTTTTCTGATCCTTCGATCAAAAGATTCATTCTCTTCATAAAAAAGAGGAGGTAGAACCAATAAAGATTTCTTTTTCGATTCATCCCTGGAGTTGAATACCTCATTCAAGAATTGTTTTTGACCCAATCCGTAGGAATCAATAGAAAAGGAAAATCCCCTATGATACACCAGATCCGGCTCGGTTATTGATAGAGTGAATAGATCTGCCATTTCTTGAAATATCTCTTCTGATTCACAATCGTGGTGGAACGTGTATCCTCCCCTGTTCTGGTCATGGACTAGATGAAAAAAAGAAAAAAATGGATTTTTGTTCAAGCATCCCGGATCTGATGAAATAGGATGAATTGAAACGGTATTTTGTAAATACGTAATTATCTTGAATATATTAACCTTAACCATTTCTTTATTTTCCGATTGCCTGAAAGGGACAAAAGAAACATCTTGTTGTTTCTTCAACAATTTCTGATCTCTAGTGGACCTCTCAGTAGGATTCGAACCCAGATGAAGTTCTGACCATCTGTCATAGAAAAAAGAACGAATGGATCTTGTAGGATTCCCAAGAAATTCTTCGATTTCTTCCGGAAGCAGATGATTATTCATCTGCTTCTCACGTTCCGTGAATAGCCGGGACATTGAGGAATATCCAGAAAGGAATTTCGGGAACGGGAATCGGTCTGATTCTATCTCCGTTCGTTCCGTTTGAAGAAAGGAAGGATCCCAAATAATCGACCTTCTTTTGAGTTGTTGAATATCTCTTTGATTGATCAATATGTGATATTCCGAATCCTCATTACTAAGGGAATCAAAATGATCTCTGGGTGAATAAGAGGATCCTTTCAATTGGCTAGAATCCGTTACTTGAACGAAACTAGATCTTGTGGAATCATATTGAATATTGGATGATCCATTCCGTACCTTGCTAAAAAACCGATCCTTGTTTACCAACCACACATTGTCTAACCAAACCCAATTCTCTATTGATACGTTCCTAAAAAAATCCGATTCGTGCGGATTCTTCCCCCAACTAACGAAGAGATCTTGACGGAATTGCCACATATGAAATTGAACAAAATTTTTCAAAGAAATAGCCCACCTGTTTCTCGAGAAGAGATGGGAAACATGCTCAATATCATTTGATTGAATAGTTGACCCAGCTCCTTGTTGTTTGAAGACACCCTTCACTTCAATTGGTATTTTTTCAAGAAAAGAAGACATGAGATAACAAATCAAGTCTTTCACTAAGATTTCAAATCGCTGTCCCGACTTCAAGTTGATTATGTTTCGCCTCTTCCTCAGAGAAAGACGATCAAACAATTCCCAATCATGGTCCTTGCAGATCGGATGATCATCCATATAATATACAAAAAGAAACTCCATATATTTGATATCTTTCTCTTTGAATGAGATCTCAATTCTAGCGGCGGTTTTTGTAGATATCTTACAACTAGAATCCCTCCTTTTTCCGATCCAGTTCCTCCACCACCTCGAACCCCAGTTAGATTCGGGCATGATACACTTTTTAGTTATTGGGAGAACCCAAGTACTATCTTTCGGATCCAGGAAACAACTCTCAGAGATCTTTTTTCCTTTTGGAAGATACAGCAG